AAAAAGTTCACGTCCGTCTTTATCTCGAAAAACGGGGTGTCCTAACCATCCAACAGCTATTCCATCGCCATTGTCCATTGAGCCCGCTCTAAATAATCCTCCTTTTGCCGGATTATTGCCGATGTAATCATAAAAAGCTAATTTCTCAGGAATTTTCGACCAAGCTTCTGATAAACTTTTATTTTCGGCTAGCCCCGCGCTTACTCTTCGGTATATTTCTTGCTGAAAGTATCCCTGATCCCATTGATAACGAGTGGGGCCAAATAATTCGACCGGAGTCGTTGCTGAACCATACCACATAGTTCCGGCAACAACAAAAGCTGCAAAAAAGACAGCAGCGATACTACTCGAAAGAACGGTTTCAATATTACCCATACGTAATCCTTTGTATAAACGTTGGGGCGGACGGACACTAAGGTGGAATAGACCTGCTAATATGCCTAATGTCCCTGCTGCAATATGATGAGAGGCTATTCCTCCTGGAACAAAAGGATCAAAACCTTCCACACCCCATGCTGGACTTATAGGTTGTACTTTTCCAGTTAGTCCATAAGGGTCAGAGACCCAGATTCCGGGACCATACAAACCTGTTACATGAAATGCGCCAAAACCAAAGCAAGCCACTCCGGAAAGAAATAAATGAATTCCAAAAATCTTAGGCAAATCCAAAGAGGGTTTTCCTGTCCGTTCATCAGAAAATATTTCTAGATCCCAATACACCCAATGCCAAATAGCTGCTAAAAAGCACAAACCAGAAAACACAATGTGTGCTCCAGCCACACCTTCGTAACTCCAAATACCCGGATCCGTTATAGTCCCTCCTGTAATACTCCAACCTCCCCACGAATTGGTTATTCCTAAACGAGTCATGAAAGGTATAACAAACATTCCCTGTCTCCACATTGGATCAAGAACGGGATCCGAGGGATCAAAAACTGCTAATTCATATAGAGCCATCGAACCAGCCCAACCGGCAACCAGAGCTGTATGCATAATATGGACAGAAATCAACCGGCCGGGATCATTCAATACGACAGTATGAACACGATACCAAGGCAAACCCATGGAAATACCCCTTTAATCAAAGAAAAATGACACTATGTAACTTTATTGCATTAGAAAAAACTATGATTATACAATGGACCCCCTTTGTTCAATGGATTATCTCGGAACAAGGGTTCAGGTTTGTTCTATTCTGTTGGTAATAATAGAACAATTATGTTTGTAGGAACAACGAGAAACAAATCTATTCTATATCCGATAAGTATCAATACGCAATGGGAAGTTGAGACCATCTTGTATCATTAAATACTTTGATATTTGGTGATTATTGGCAGGCTATATTCCTAATAAATTTTCTTTATTTATTCTATTCTGTTTTCATTTTAAACTAAACTTTTATAATCTATGCATAATATATGATGTCAAAGTGAATCTTATGAAGACAATAACTCTATTATTACGTTTTCACATTAAAGTGAACCATAGTACTTCATTTTTTCTTTGATTTAATGCCTATTGGTGTTCCAAAAGTTCCCTTTCGAAGTCCTGGAGAGGAAGATGCATCTTGGGTTGACGTATAGTGCGACTTGTCAGATATATTGGGTCATATGGTATTTCCCCGTTTTCTCTCCCGATTGAGATATCCTCTCTTTCGCCCAAGAAATATTGATTAAATCATAAAAAATTTGGAGCGTGAAAGGCAATAAAATACTTTTTTGAGTTTTAGGGGGATTCAGATTAACATTATAAATTCGAATAATTTATGGTTGGCTCGGTTGGACCAAAAAAATGAAGTATCCAGGCTCCGTTTATCAAAAAACCCATTCCAATTGGGAATATATTGAAGATTACTACTTGTATTATACATTTTAATTACTTTTACTTTTAACTAATACTTTTACTTTTAACTAATAATTAACGGTTTTTATTTTAAATTCAAATATAAAATAAACAAACGGAATTTCAATTTTAATCATCCGAATAAAGTAATAAATATGTTGAATATTAAATTTGACAGCGGTATTGGAAAAATTTGTCCTATATGTGCAAATATAAATCGGGCAGATCTTTACCCGGAGTAGAGCATAAACCTAAAAGAATTAAAAAGGCCCATTCACGAACAAGAAAATGACATCGTGATTTGGATTGGATCTCGATGAATTGATACATCAATGAAAAGGCAGTTCGATAAGTTTAGTAAAGTGTATTTTTTTTAGGCGAGTTTTTTTATAATTTTATTATGAGTAATTGGGTAAAGGTACAAAAAGTAATATTTCTTGAAAACTAGAATATAAAAAAACTTTTTATTTTAAATTATAATCATTTTTTTTTTTTTAAACCTCTAACAAAATGAAAAACGAATCGAATCTCCACATTGATTTTTTTGAACCGTATGCATAAAACGGTGCATGTACGGTTTCTAAGGGATGCCATTTTATCCTAATCAACCGACTTTATCGCGAAAGATTACTTTTTTTAGGCCAAGAGGTCGATAGCGAAATCTCGAATCAACTTATTGGTCTTATGGTATATCTCAGTATCGAAGCTGATAACAAAGATTTGTATTTGTTTATAAATTCTCCTGGCGGCTGGGTAATACCTGGAGTAGCTATTTATGATACTATGCAATTTGTGCGACCAGATGTCCATACAATATGTATGGGGTTAGCTGCTTCAATGGGATCTTTTATACTGGTCGGAGGAGAAATTACCAAACGTTTAGCATTCCCTCACGCTTAGCGCCAATGAGTTTTTTATTTGAGAGAAAAAAGAATACTATGCCTTCACGATATTTAAAATTAAGTAATAATAGCATGGCACTTTTAATTCGATATGATAAAATTGTTTCTCTATTTTTTTTTTCAAAACATTAGATTATGTATCGAAGGGGTAGTATGAGATGAAAAATCTTCTCGATTTTTTTATGGGGAGTCTGTTTCAGCGTCACAAACTTTTTTCATACCAAAAGACTCTTAAAAAAAAAAGTCTTTTTCTTTAGTTTTCGGATCAAAAAGAAACTTTGGGATTGCTGAATTATAGACGAAATAAATATAAAGCAACGGAGCCATCATAGTATTTTGAAACTCCTCCGAAAAGAAGGGTGGTAATTGGATCATTTACTGATCGTGATCGGATCGATCCTATTTTTTTTCTTTCTTGCGCGGAAAAAAGTCAATTCCATTATAAAGCCGTATGCAATGCGAAAAAAATGCATGTACGGTTGTTCAATTATATATTTTATTCTGTATTTTTCTCTTCGCCTCGTCGCGCGAGCTAAAGCAACCCCTTTTAAGGTATACCATCAGGGTAATGATTCATCAACCTGCTAGCTCTTTTTACGAGGCTCAAACGGGAGAATTTATCTTGGAAGCGGAGGAACTCTTGAAATTGCGCGAAACCCTCACTAGGGTTTATGTACAAAGAACGGGCAAACCCGTATGGGTTGTATCCGAAGATATGGAAAGGGATGTGTTTATGTCAGCAACAGAAGCCCAAGCTCATGGAATTGTTGATCTTGTAGCAGTCGAATAAAACAAATAAAAATAGTTAAACATTTTAGTTTTAAATTTTATCTTGTCACTGAATTTCTCTTAAGATTCTATTAACTAGAAATGCATTCGGTTAAGATTGATCTAAACCAGCTCATTATGTATATCATACAGCATGCCAACTATTAAACAACTTATTAGAAACACAAGACAGCCAATAAGAAATGTCACGAAATCCCCCGCTCTTCGGGGATGCCCTCAGCGCCGAGGAACATGTACTAGGGTGTATGTGTGACTCGTTCAGATTATGAGCTGGAACAAAAGCAAATTAAAATAAAAGATTTTTCCAATATCAATGATCCGTACGGATGAATAGGATAAAATGGAAAAACTCAAGTGACTCTCTAAAAAAAAATCTATATCATCTATTGTGTATGAAATTTATGGTTTCTATTAGTGTAAATAAATAAAAAATTCCCATTGGTAACGTTAACGTTATCCATTTAGCAGGGAATCCTTTATTTAAGAGAAATAAATTATGTTATGCTTTCTTTATTTGCAAGAACGGACTAATCGGGTCAGCTATTTAGCTAACCTTCAAAAAAAAATACTGTTACTGTATAGATGGATCTAATTGTGAAAGATCTATTACTGGATAATTCATGGGTAGAGCCAAAAAAAGTTTGAACTGTACAAGTTATCATAAATGAAGTAAGAGGCTCCGGTGTATAGAGAGGACCTCACCGTTTAAGAAGGAACCATAGAAACGAAGGAACCCACTATTTATTTTTTCTTTATCTTTATTTATTTTAACTATATTGAAATTGAATTTTTACTTTTCAGTTATTGACTTTTATTTGTATTTGATATATTAATAAAATTTATTTCTTATTAGTTTTTTGTCTTGTTTCAAGACTAAATGTCGAAAAAAAATCGTGGTTGGGAAGGTTATAGCAGCAAAAACCATTGGGATTTTTTTTTATACATTGGAAAAATCTGTTTTGTTATTAATAGACCAGGAGGGGAGAAAAGAATAACTTAACGAAAGAAAATCAATTAGTTATTCATCAAAGTTTTATTTATTCAATGACTAGAGTTAGACGAGGATATATAGCTCGGAGACGTAGAACAAAAATGCGTTTAGTTGCATCAACCTTTCGAGGGGCTCATTCAAGACTTACCCGAACCATTGCTCAACAGAAAATAAGAGCTTTAATTTCGGCTCATAGGGATAGAGATAGGCAAAAGAGAGATTTTCGTCGTTTATGGATCACTCGGATAAACGCAGTAATTCGCGAAAGTGGGGTATACTATAATTATAGTCAATTTTTAAATGATCTGTACAAGAAACAGTTGCTTCTTAATCGTAAAGTACTTGCACAAATAGCTATATTAAATCGGAATTGTCTTTATATGATTTCAAATGATATCATAAAAAAATAAGATTCGAACAAATGCTCCGAAATGATTTAAATGAAATTACCCGGAGTTTATTCTCCGGGAGTCAAAAAGATTTTTTACGATTTTTTTTATGTTACGATACGAAAAAAAATCGGGAGTCTTGGGTTTTTTTAGAATAAAGCGGTAATTCGTGTTTGAGTTCAGATTCCTTTTTTTATTTTTTTATTCAACTCCATTCTTATTATCAATTAAATAAAGAAAAAGTCTATTATTATTATTTTTTTTTATTTCTTTTTGGTTCTAAAACTATAAGTTTTAGTAGTCGATTCATTTCTTTCAAATTGTTTCTCATTATTAAGAAAAGGTAACAACGATAAAATACGAGCTTGTTTTATAGCAATCGTAATTAATCGTTGTTGTTTCAAAGTTAATCGATTTACTCGCCTAGATAAAATTTTTCCTTGTTCACTAATAAATCGACTAATTAAACTCATGTTTCTATAATCAATTCGATCCTCCGGTTGTATCGGGGGCAAACGCCTACGAAAAGATCGCTTGGATTTAATAAAGGGTCGCTTGGATTTATCCATAGTTTGGTTCATTTCTGCCTTCTACCCAAAATCCTACTTCTTAATTTTAATTCTAATTTTTTTAGGTCCAGCCGAAATAGGATTTGGTTTGTTTATTTCTCTTTTATTTTTTTTTTTTTTATCAATATAAAAAAAAAAAAATAAAAAAAAAGTATAGTAAATAATATATTATAATGAAAATTTTTTTGTTTTGGACCCTTCATTGAATTGAAAGGATGATAGCCCGACGTTCGGTTCGATCTATTTTATTTCTTTATCTCTCCATGAATTGTATGGTTGTAACAATAGGGGCAGAATTTTCTAAATTCTAACCGACTAGGTGTATTATGTCGATTCTTTTGAGTAATATATCTGGAAACGCCCCTTGATTCCTTATTAAAACTCTTTTTAAGACTCTTTCGAACACAACTATTACATTCCAAAATAACTTTTACTCGGACATCTTTCCCCTTAGCCATGAACCTCCTTTTTTTTTATTCAAACAATTTTTTTATTCTCGACCCGAAAGGAAAATCAAAAAGATAGATGTATGCTAAGTCGAACTAAAATTAAAAAAAGGTCGTTACAATCAATAGAGTAATAAAAGTTTATATATTAAACGTATTCAAAAATTTTATAACTAAAAAGTTACATATAGTATTCCTTTTAAAGTGATTTTTTTTTTAAGTATCATGTATAATACTCTTATGCTAAACTCACCTTGTTCTTTCTATCCCGCCTTTTTTTATCTTCTTTATTGCCCTATTTTAAAATAGGGCAATAAAGAAGATAAAGTATATTCAACTTCATCAAAACTTAAGTTAAGACTCGAATGAAAATAAAGGGGGGTATTAGTCACAGAAAATGGATTCTTTCTCTAATCTTCATTACCCCTTATCCTATGTTAATAACTAGAATGAAAAAAAGGGGAATGTCAATGCATCCGGGAAAAAACGATTGATTTCTATTAATAGACCGGCTAGAGACCCAAACCATAGAGTACTGAGTACCGGTGCTACGGAAAGATATGTTTTTAGATTTTGCATTGAAAGTGCTCCTTCTTAATTTATTTAATGTACAAAATAAAGGTAATACATGTCTAGTCTATGAGCAAATATATATATAGATAGTCAAGGATCACTTGGATTTGTAAACGAAATCCATAAGCTAAAAAAAAAATGGCCAAAGATCCAGTAGATAAGATATTATTTAATAAAAATAATAGAACTACAGAACTGAGCATTCACGATACGACAGGTTTTTTCAGATATCAGATAGATAAATATCTAAATACTTTATATGATATGAGATCAAAAACAAGACATAGCATGGCAAGAAAAATATTGTCATTTTTTAGTAAATAACTCGGAATGTGGAAAACAATACAAGGATTCTTTACAATTAGACTATTGTAACCAATTGAATTAAAAAAAGGGATGTAGCGCAGCTTGGTAGCGCGTTTGTTTTGGGTACAAAATGTCACGGGTTCAAATCCTGTCATCCCTACCTAATTACTTTTACTCTAAGAAGTAAGTAGGAATTTGTTGAAATTGGACATTACAGAATTTCTCCTTTTTTATGATACTCGATATAATCGATATCGTATGCATACAGTATGTAGATAGAGTTTTATGTTACAAAAAACAACAATCTTATCTATCTATTGTGATAAGAAAGCGCTCTTAGTTCAGTTCGGTAGAACGTGGGTCTCCAAAACCCGATGTCGTAGGTTCAAATCCTACAGAGCGTGATTCTATTCTTGGTAAGTCGAAGTGAATTCACGAATTATAATTAGACAAATAAAAAGTAATCTAGAATCGATCCTCTTTCTCTAATCCCCAGGAGGTTAATAAAATAAAACAATATTTTAATTAATCAAAAGTCCAATTGATCACCACGTCTGTATTGTAAATATGCAGTCACAAATAATCCAGCCAAAGTAATAGGAATTAGACCTAAAACGATTCCAAATAGAAAAACTTCAATCATTTAAATTCGTTTGACAAAAAAAAAGAAAGGTAATATCTATCTCTAAATAT